CCCCTTTCCATTGAAGTAGGGAGGGCCTCCTTCCCCACCATTCCGGCCTCTTTTTGATAGGGATTTGACCTATACTGAAGGTAGCTTGCTTACCAAGCCACCCACTTGAGAAGCTAGTCGCCAGAAAAAAGCGACGAGGAAGCGAAGCTGTCTACGAAGCTTTGCTTCCCCCCCTGTAGTCGTAGTACTCGGCTCGTCGCTACTTTGATTCAAAAGGTAACCGACGGTTCCCGACTTTCTCCGGTTTCCGCAACCGTAACCATTTGTCACTCCGATGACTTCATCCATCAACCTTTTTTTCTTATTTCAATAGCGGTACGCTCTAAAAAAAAGTCAAGGGTAAGCTTGCATTCTAGAAGCGGTAGCTTCCCGCCTCCTTCGGTGAGAAGTTCCCTTCCCTTTTCTAAAATGCCTGATTGGTCTGCCTCAGAAAATGTACAAAGTGGACCGCTCTTTGGCTGACCCTCTTCTTCTCATTCGGGTTGGGTTGACCCAGAAGTCAAGTAAGAAGGAATGGAACCACTGGAGAGTCATCCGCAGTTCACACTTGGGCAAAGACGACTGACTTTGGAAGCGGAACACGAACCGATTTCCGCTATTCCGGGTTCTTTTTTTTCGTAGCGAAATCAAGGTTTATGAGAAAGTCAGCGAAGTTTCTATGGTGTTCTACCTTTGCGTAGTCTCGGTCCACAGTGGAAGGCTCCGCACCTGAGCCTCGTTAGACTCAGCGGAAGTTGAAGGTGTAAGTGAAGAGAATAGAAGAGATGAAGTCCATCCCTTAGCCTAGTCTATATCTACAGCTGACGCAACTCCGTACCGACGCCTCACTACTACTTAATTAATTAACGGCTAAGCGATTTCATAACCTGAGCTTTCCTTAACCAGCTGACCTGACTTCGTAACCTTAACGTACTTTCTTTCTGACTTTAGCATAGGCCTTCGCCACTTCAAACGGGCGCTTCGCCCCTATTTTCTTTTTTCTTTTTTCATTCTAAAGAACGGGGCCTTACTTATTCCGTTCAGGGGGGATGAAAGACAAAGAAAGGGATCAGGGAGCTTTATGATCGGAGAAAGGGAAGGGCGTGGTTGGTGTGTCACTGGGTCGGTGGGGGAACCCGTAGGAAGGGGGGACGACCCGCCGAATTCACATCAGAAATCGCCAACATGAACACAAACGAAAGAATGAATTTCGTATAGAAACAAAAGGAACCACCACTAGATTAGGAGCTGAGGTATATGAAGAATGGCTTTTTGGTCCCTTTCGTCCAGTGGTTAGGACATCGTCTTTTCATGTCGAAGACACGGGTTCGATTCCCGTAAGGGATAGGTACTCATTCCCGGCCGCTTTCAGTTAGTGTTCATTGCTGAGTGATCGCTCGCTATTTGGCTGGAAAAGGTGGTCCGGAAGCTTCCTTTCTCCCAGCAAGCAAGACGAGATCACCACTTCTCTCAGTAATGGACTTCCTTTCATTCTTTCTTAGTCTTAGATGTCCTTTCATAGATTCTCGAACCTCCGACAGACAGAATCTCCATGCATGCCTTCTTTCTCTCCTCCCCTCCGCCATACATCTCTTTTTCTCTTTTTTTTTTGTTAGGCATTGAACCCCACCTTAGGTGCTGAGTGGTGTCTCCCCTCCCTAATACATAGTTCCGTCTATGGAGAAAAAAGCTTAAACCATGGCATGGCAGTAAGCAGTAAGTTGGCCTAGTCTCTCGCCCAGCCTTCGCCTTCTTCAGTGGCCAAGTTGAAGCGTTCAACGTCGGCCTACCACCTCAAGGTTGAGCTTGTTCAATTGAAGCTAATGCTATGCTGCCCTTCCCTTGTTCAAGAGAAAGCGAGGACTTTCTTATAGTTAGCGGCCTAAACAAAAGAGATTAGCCTCTTGATCGATCGATTGATTGGATCGAAGGGGTTGATTGAAGTGTGAGATCCGCCCAAGACTAAGGCCGAGCAACTAGCTGCTGCAGGATTGGACGTCTATCTATCTCACCACGCTCCCCTACTCCTATAAAGGCCGGCGGAAGGAATGCTCTGCTCATCTTTCTTACGGCTCGTTACCGCAGCGCTCGTTCACCCCTTTCCTTTGGCTTCTTCAATTCTCAAACTTTCTTTTTCCTATTCTTATTGGTAAATAGCGTCTTGAAGCAAAGGCATTATTGAACGAAAGAGATGCCGGGTCGGTCAATTGCATTAGGTAGGAGATGCAGGACCTGTCTTAACCGCTAGTGCATTCGCTATTCGATTCCATCCTCGATCCCAGAAAATGATGATTCCAAAGTTTGTATCTCTTCTTGACTTTTTAGTGAGAAGGGGGGTGACAAAGGGTATACTTTCTTCTCTATGTCGCCGTCTCATCAATGAGCGTAGATTGATAGAGATGGCTTTTGCGCCGGTCAATTTTTATCCCATTCTTCAGGTATAGTTTCGTTTGATCACTGATCGGCGGGTGACCCGTCCTTTCTCCCCCTTTCGTCATAAGGCGTGGTCTGACTCTGAGAAAAAGAATTCCTGTGTTTAGATCCCTACTAAGCAGAATTCGTAAACTATGCAAAGGCTATTTTCATACTCTTTTTCTCATTTTTAACAAGAAAAGCAAAAACCATTCTCAACGCCCTTACGAGGTAGTGATTAGTTAGACTACTCGTGTTGGCATGGAAGTCAGCCCGGTAAACTGATTCCATTCTGAAACTAGGGTTCCAAACCTTCCCCTTAGCTCTAGAAAGACGTTTCCTTATCAAGAAATGCTAAAGCTATTTATTGTTGGTATTTCTAAGTCGGAAGGAAAGACTTCGTTTACTTCCTGCAAATTTCTTTGTAATAACTAGTAGAAAGAAAGGAATTCAAAAAAAAAGAAGGCAGCATTGATAGACCGTTGAATGAGAATGCTTGAATGGGAATTTTCTTAGCAACTGGCTATAGCCATGAGTCAAAGCCGCCGGGAGAGGAGAGAAAATCTTTCATGAGAGAGGGACGAGAAAGTGACGGATTGGTAAAAAAAGAGGTAGGCCTTCTGAGCAGTCATTTAGGGGCCTTGTTAGCGACCCATCATTCTTCCCTAAGCTGTCAGAGTCCGATCGAAGCGAGCAAGAGATAGAGGAATCATCGCTCATAGATGTGAATTGAGAAAGCAAGCCCGAATTCTTTTTAATTAGGCTTTCTAGTATGGTCCCTGTCCCGGGTAAGGTCTGATTGTTATCCGCAAGTCTTGTTTTGTTTTGACTGCGGGAAGGTGAACTTTGCAAAAATGCTTATTTGGTTGGGAAAGAGAGGACTTCTGACTCCGAGCCTACCCTACCCGAAAACAAGTTTCAGCTATTGATGTAGCCTCTTGTCGATACAACTAGTCTTGTCGCTACCTACTAGAGGAATCCCTTCTATACCACTCAACAAAAGCAAAAATCCCATCAAGATAAATGGAATCGACGACCTATACTTCAACTAAAGGCACAAGGGAATCAAGAGTTCAAGAGCACAGAACAGAGGAAATGCACATGGGTCTCCTTGAAGAACGAAGTTTAAGATAAAGAAAGAAAGGTAGAGTGGGCTTCTAGTTGCTCTGCTTGGATTGGCATGGCTGTCCCCCTTTGCTGGTTGAGGCTCGGTCTTTTGCCTCTGCAGTTGTTAATTAAACATTGGCAACTAACGTCTTTGAGGTGCCATTCTTAAAGAGAAAACGATGGCCTCCCTCAACTCTATGTTTTGTAGCAGGGCAACCGCTCGGGTATCACGCTTCCTGGCCTTTATTCGCACTAACTTACCACTTATTAGTGTGGTGGTGTGCGGAACAAGTGTATCCAGGTCTTGTGTTCCGAGACTACGCTATATTAGGTGATGATATTGTCATTGCCGACCAAGAAGTTTCGGAAGTCTACGCTCAGTCGTTAGAGAAGTTAGGTCTTACTATAAGTAAACAAAAGTCTCTTATCTCTGACACTGGGGCGGCTGAGTTTGCCAAGAGGTTTATAATCAAGGATATGAGTAAGGATATTTCTCCTGTCTCTATCCGAGCATTATGAAACTCGCACCATCCTTGTGGGGCATATGCCATATTAGGGCAATATCCCCTTCGCCGGTTCAGTACTCTGGCCCGGTTGAGTGGTGTTGGTTATAGATCTTTAGGTAAGCTCGACCATAGCCGGTCACGGCATACTGACCGTTTACTGGCTATGTGGACAAAGACTCGACTCCCTCTGACGCTTTGGTTAGGGCGAGGTCGACCTTTAAATCCATATTTCCTTGGTGTATGTAATAAAACAGTCTTTATTACAGGAGATGTCACCTAAAGATCTACGTTTGGCCCCAAATGAACTAGGAAAGTGAATAGAGTCAGCCTTCTTTCTTAGAGTGGTCTGTTTTACGCAGATGGGTTAAAGGATGGCTTCGGTACTGTCATTGGTATTACAGTCGAGCACATGCACCTGATGTGACCCTAGAATCATTCTTTTCGCTCCTCTCCAACCTGGCTTTCGCTCCTACTTTCGAAATTGTTGAGCTCGTGTCTTTAGGGTCAGCAGGCCGGGCCTGCGGTTCTAATGATTTCGTATATACAGAAAGACTCAGTCTCGGCTTTCTATTTTTTTTCATAAAATCAATATGAAAACGTCAACTTTAGGCTTTGTGGATTAAGGAGGACTCATATGATTCTCCTTCCTCGACTTCGGTTTTGTCTCCTGGTTTTAAATAACCCAGTCACTTCCTTGGTCAGGTCAGGTCTTCCTTTTATGTGAATTCGTAGAATAGGCAGAGACCCAACTATACGATCGGAGTTTAAAGACGTAAACCATGGGTCCCCCGAATATCCATCATCAGCTAACCCCCTTCCCTGGCTTTTGTTCCACTAGCAGTAAGCTCTGCTCCCTCCAGTTCCATTAATTCCGGATTTTCATACCGACGACCATCCAAGGTTTCATGAGTGCTCCTCTTCTTTTAGTTATGACGTTTCGTTTGACATTTTAGCTGAGTCCGCTTGGGCCTGCGTCAAGCCTGAAGCCTTTGTTTATTCAGGTGTCTATGCCGCTTTAGGTGGGGGTAGATTGTGGCTTTGAGACAACCTTCTTCGGTAAATGCTATCCCGGGGTAAGATTGGTTGGTTCAGGCAAGGATTGAAAGAGACGATTCTAAAGCGGATGAAGGAGAAGGCCCCCGGCCCTATAACAGTAGAAGAAAGCCCTTACCCAAGTTGTCTATTTACGTAGGTGAATCAAGTACAACAAGTAAGGTCAGAGCTTGTGGGTAGAAGATTGGGCTCTGCTACGCGGATCCACTAGACTAGGAAAGAAGTACGCATTGCTTACTTACTGTTCGAACGATCCTAGCTACTAGTAGCTAATAAAGCTGCGATTAGGGCGGTAAGGAGACCGGGGGAAGGAAGGGAAAGGTTCGCTTTTTGCGATTCATCAAGCTGTTCATAAGACCTATGAGACCGCGTTTTAACGGTACGGTTTATCCTTAAGAGATGAGGGCTACTTATTGGTGAGAACTATGAAGGACAGAATCTGAGTCCTAGGCCACAAGAGCACCTCTTTATCCCGAATCTCTTTCCTCAGCTTTCGAGCCCCTTTCTACACAATCTCTTGCTGTCTTTTCCCGGAGGACGGGTTTTTCTCCTTTTCGAGCCGAGTCTTTTGAAATTGTCTTTCATGTGAGACTTCGCCTTAAGAACTAGGGCGGAGCCCGTTCCTCGCTCAAGTTTTGTCTCTTTCTTGACCCGCTGCCGGCTAACCGTGGCCCTACTCCTTTCATGCCTCACCCCAAAGACATCCACACCTCTGTTAGGGGATTCTATTCGAACTCTTGTCTAGGAGTCACAACGATGTGGAACTTTGATTCTATATAGACGCTATTTCGCGCTGAGCGAGGCTGCTTTCCCTCCTCACTACTAGTAAGCGGTTTCAACTCTATCTTGAATCCGTTCACTCGTGTCCATGGCAAGTCCCTGATTCACTTCTGACTCCCGAGGAAAAGAGGGAATACAGTGATATCCTACTTTCGGTGTCGAGACCGTAGACTGCTTATTGTCTTGAAAGAGGAACTCCAACTAACAACTGAATTGTCCTCTTCCTTTCCTCTCTTTTCCTTTCCTCTCTTTGATCTTTTAGGGGAAAGAAGAATGAAATCAAAATGAAGCTGAGCTTTGTTGTATGCTCTTTTTTCTCATTTCTTCAGCCTTTTTTTGTGCTATCTCATCAAAGAGAGAGTAGCGTAGTCTAACAAGTTTCATGGATTGTTTTGAAAAGGAAGAGACAACCGGCAGTCTACTCTTATCGAGTACCGGGGCTCATCTCCCTGGGTTTCTATGTTCGGTAGCTATACTAGTAGTCACAAGTTGGGCTATACGATGGCTTCACTTCTTAATCAAAGTTATGTCCGTACGTCTGGACATGGAAAACTGAGCAAGTTGTAGGATTGGGTATCCGTGCAATGGAAATGCTTCGGTCCGAAGGTCTCTCACTGGACGGATCGAAAGGCATACGACAAAATGGTGGGGCAGATAGATCAAGCTTTCTATGGGGTAAGACCACTCATATCCGATAACAGAGATGTTGATGACTCCGAGATGGACGACCGGATCGGCAATGGACGTTGACCCCTCCATAGCTCAGTTAAGTCTATCAACGAGACAGGCTAGCGCTTGATCTCTTTCTGAGCGCTGTGCTCTATCTCCTCTGTTCCCTACAGCACCCTTGCTTGAGTGCTCTGCGCGCGATTGCTTCTTTATATAGCTAGCTTCTTTGTTTTGTTTGATAAGTATCTCCTTAGACGCTTAGAGTCACCCAGGAACTCTTCCTTAGCTACCAACCGAGCTTTGAGACGATCGTCAGGTAAATACTTCACCGCAGTCTAAATCCATCCCATCGGTACCCAAGAGCATGCTTTCCGGATAGAGGCAGAATACCGTAGCCAATCCAAAGATAAGAGAAAGTCCAAGTTTGGCTTCGAGACTAGAAGAAGAGGCTTAAGAAGGGCCAGCTAAACGAGAGAAAGATGCTGGTGGAATTAAGGCTAAGACGAAGTAGCCAAGGTCAGTGAGTGATATCGATCGAGCTCGGAAAGCCAAGAAGGGCTCTTGGCTTTCTGGGAGATAGTTGGAACCAACCAAACGGGACCAAAAGTCAAGCTATCTCCCGCTCTAACAAGAGAGACTCCTTTCCTTTTTCATCGTCAGTCAGCCCTTGTACTTTTATTCAGTTTGAGTTTGTTTGCCTTTCAGGGTTATCCGTCGTTGCGTTGAATCAAAACTTTCGTCATCTTGGCCCACACCCCGTTCGTTGGTAAAGTCAACCGTCTTGCGAAGACTAGCTTTGCTTCGAGTCTTAGTCCCCCGCCTCGCTTCTCTTTATAATTCATTATAAGGTCCTTTGTCCCACTTCGGTAGATATGACATTTGTCCGACCAAAACGACTTGTGGGGAGCCGAAAAGTACCACCATGTAGCTAGGGGGTATGGGTCTCGGTACCGGTCCTCGGTGTATAGCTGATGCGGTGGGGTTCTTTTTAAAGAGCCCAGGCTACGCTATTGAGAAAGCTTCAGATTCAGCGGGGGGGGCTGTCTCAAGGATCGTTACCCCCTTTTAATCCCCTCAGGGGGACTTAACTGCTAACATCGGAAATAGCGATCGGTAAAGCCGATTGTCTCAGTTAGAATTCTTTAATTTAAGATATGTCGTCCCTTACTCCATTCCTTCCTAAAGTCAGGAATGGCGGGACGGGTCGGATAATGGGGGCGGCGGCATGCATCATCAGAGTTCGAGGCGTGGGAAGGACGGAATCCAAGAATCTTTTTGTTAGTGGAGTCAAATGTTCCCGGGAACCAGCAAACCCAACCTATACAAAGAGCTCTTTTCAGCCCTTACTCCCAACAAGTTGCTGGGCTTTGATGCTTATCTTATTAGGCTAAACAAGAGAGAAAGGCCTTCTTTTTTATAGATTTCGAGGTTGGTAAGGGGGGTTTGCTTGCTGGCTCTCAGGGCTTATAGTCGGTTCTGTTCTAAGGTATTCCCTTTAATTAACTACGCGAGGTTAGACCTTGACTGAAAGGAAAGGAGAAGGGACGAGTGGCTCTGATAGCGCATAGAAGGCTCTTTTTGATAGCACCGAAGAACCAGTTGCCACTCACTGGCTCCATATCTCCTTCCCTTTTTCTCGGTCCCCCGGGAAAAGCGAGATATATATATTCTCTCCTTAAACTCTGTACTATAGCTATCCAGCTGACGAGTTTTCCCTAGCTCTTGTGCTCCGGGGAATAATAAGAGAAGGTGTCTAAAAAAGGAAGCAGAGGTTTTTCACTTCACGTGACATAGTTACGCTCAGGTTTCACCAACTTCGCGTCGGGTTCACTTCAGTGAAATCTTGTTAAAGCAAACCAACGGTTGGTTGAACCTTAGGACGGTAGCGAAAGGAACCTTCTAGCTAACCGGGTCAATTCAAACTCATTGCATACTTTATGGAATTGAGAACCCAGCGTAATTGGTTTTCTCCAGCGGCTCCTTTTCCTATATTTTATCTGATGGCCCTGCTACGTCTGCCCACTACAGAGCAGGCCTGACTCCCGTAAGCAGGTCCGCTGGCTTTTTGTACGGCTTTTGACTTTTCTGATCAACAACTCGAAGTCAACTAATTTATAGTGCTTTCAAGAGAAGGCACCGAGATCCCGCGTAAGCGTCGTTTGCCCGTTGCCAATAGGATCGACTTGGGTAGTCTTTTTCTTTTTGAATCTTAAAAAATACGAAAGTCAGGGACCGGAAATCTGAGGATCAAAAGGTTGTTCTAAAGGACATTAAATCCTTGCTCCATTGATCCAAGGAGGGGTTTTAAGAAAGACTCAAAATCCTTCCTAATTACCTAGTGTCTACTGACTGAGTCGTAAATGAGATTGGATGGGCCGATGGGGAATCAAAGACGGAGTTGTGGAAAGGACTGAAGATACTATGTATCAAGACTCGCGATAGGATCTGAGTGCTCAGTCATTCAATATTTGATGGGTTATTTTTGATTATAGAAAGAAAGTCAATCAATTCCATGGGACTTGCTTGCTTTCTTTTTTTATACGCCCATACTCTTCTTCTATTGTTTCGATAGATCCCGGGATCAATACAATAAAAAAACCTATGAATTAGAGTAGAGCAGTTGACGTTGGATTCTTTCGAATTGATCGGAAGAAAGACGAATAAACAGTGCAGTAGCAATAAATGCTCGGTACTTCCATAATCTCATCATCTTCTTTTTTTTCATTCTATATCCCTTCCCAGTCTCGAATCACAAGAAGTTGGAGCGGATCTTTGATCTTTTATTAGTATTCCACTTCCTTAGACTGGGACGCATACATCGAGAACCCAGTGTGCAATTCATTTTTCTAAGATAGATAGATTGTCCCCAATTAGTCATATAGGTTACACAGAATCGGAGCTAGAAAAAAGGGTAGGTTGAATCTGATAAGTACTCTGTCGGGGAAACTCTGTTAAGTTCATTTCGTATCATAAAAAAGAAATGGTTGTGCTCCCGGGAAAAAAAGAGTGCTACTCTATTCGATAGATCAGGAACAATCGAAAAAGCCAGACCAGTACGGTGTCTCTTTGAATCCTGAATATGGTGATACCCCCGATTGTACTAACCTACATATGTCTCTCCTCCATCAATCGGTACTACTTCTTCTTATTTGGACTTTCTTTGTCCCGATGAGAAATGCGAAACGAAAGAAGGATCCTCCCGCTGGGAATTAGATCCTACTCTTTGTCTCTCTTCTTCACAGAAAATGGAGAGCTGAATTGATCGATTCATCGGATCCTAGGTCGGGACTGACGGGGCTCGAACCCGCAGCTTCCGCCTTGACAGGGCGGTGCTCTGACCGATTGAACTACAATCCCAGGAAAAGAAGGTGTACAGCCTCAAAATGCTTATTCTTTCTTTTTATTGGATTGTATAATAGGGGAATTTCTTTCGCCGTGTTGTAACAGAGACACGAATGATATACTTTCTTGTTATTATATATATATATGCAGTAAACTCATAGTGGGCTAATTCATGAATTGAATCAAATGGGCTCTTTAACTAAGCGGTAGAGTCACGCTCTTTAAACGCCCTAAGAAATAGGCGTCAGTCATCGGTTCAAATCCGATAAAGGACTTTACTCTTTTCTACGAAACTCCTGTCTTAGTCTGAATTTGCTTTTTCAGCAGAGAAGATAGATATGAAAAAAAGGTAACCGCCTGGCGAGTACTTTCTTTTGAGTTTTAAAGTGGAATGTTCATTATGATGATAAGTAGTCGATTAGGAGAACTGCTATGTCACTTCAGGGTATACTCCTCCTCATGTTTTAGTTTGATTATTCATCTTTTCTGTTTTAGGACATAGATCTTCTAGATACCCATTATGAATCGAGAAAGTCTTCCTACTTCTCCATTGTTCCAATCAGATTAGAAAAATGAGAAAGAAAGCAAAAGTCAGTGGACCTGAATTGAATCATGACTATATAAGCTATTCTGATATTCAGATTCGATATAGATGAAATCGTGGAAGCGGACCTTTTCTTTCCTTGGACCACGTAAGAATTCGTCGTCCGATTGAATCTTCTTGTTCCTGGATGCTCCATAGGAATTTCTCGCTATTCCTTTCCTCCGGTTCATTCCGAATCACAAGAGTCATCTTTCTTTTTTTTGTTATGGTAATGCAATGCAAGAGGTCGGAAATCCGGTTGTTTCTGATGATGAAAAGAGCTTTTTTCTTTTTTATGTGAAATTGATGAAAACGCGATATTTAAAGGTCGGTAATCTTAGAAGACGACTGTCGGTATCTGATGGTAAGATACCTACGGTCGGTATATCTTTGAAAGCTCAGACGGAGAGAATAAACGGACTCCTCGAGGGCTACTTAAGGCACTTTAGTGCAAACCAGAAGGACTAGAGCTGTTGGATCTTGCTCAGTGCTGCTATAACTTAACAACCAAAAAGCTCTGCGTCGAACTTCAGCCCCTTCGAGTTGGCCACGGGGCAACAGCCTCTGACGCCCCACACCATTGCGAAAAGAGGGGGCTCGCCCATCAGCCTACTTTGCCAAGAGGTGGCAGGCAGGATCGCAACGACCTAGCCCAAACCTACTTAAACTAAAGGCTTGGCCCGGTCTGAAGGAAGAAGAAAGTAGATCTTGTAGAGAAGCGGATAGGAGGGGTAGCCTATAGACTCAAGCGATCAGCTCGGTGAAAACTCACCCCGTATTCCATGTGAGTCAGTTGACTTCGATTAGACCAGACCGACCCAGAGAGGAACGTGCCCACGAGGGCACCACCAGATGTTGTAGATGAACCTACTAAAGAAGAAGTTGAGTATATCATAGCTGACCGCACCATGGGCTAGCCCATACACCCACTGCACGAGTGAAATACTACTTAGTCAAGTAGAAGGGCCAACCTGAGAGCGAGGCAAGCTGGGAACGGGCTGAAACTTACGATTTGAAGACCAAGTCAGAGACTACTGGACCTTTCGCAGAGCGACTCTCAACGAGGACGTTGAGACTTTCAAAAGACATCTTTTTTTTTGGCTTAATCCGCCTTTACTAAAGATCAAGGAGTACAAGTGTACTCCGGCTAATAAAGGAAAGGTTCTTTTTCATTTTCAATTTCAGTTTGACTCTGATTAGATCCTTAGCGCAAGCGCTAAGTAAGCAAGCTACCTTATGTAATGTAAAAAAACCGAGGAAAAGAACGTCAAGTAGAAAGGAAGAAGGTCTTACGGCACGATCACTATATCTTTTCTTTTTTTTTTATGGAAAGAGGGAATGATACGTGGCGTGGTATACCTAATCGTTTGGTCAACGAGACGTACGTAAGTCGACATAGCTCCATGTATATGTTCTTTGGAGCTAGAATCCATAAATAGAATGAAATGAAAGAATGGTGAGCCTAGGGCGACGAATATGGCTCAAGGGTGTCTATACAAAGCGTTCTCTTCTTCATTTAAAGAGGCAATGCACTCTTTGAATGGTACTTGATTCATAAAGAATGAATCTTTTTGTTAGAAGTTATACAGATTTTATAAAAGGAAATGCCACGCTCCGCGTCTCACGAGATATGGGGCCTTCTAATTGAAGGGTCATACCTCTCGGCCCTATTACGGTAAGGCCAATGCACCAGCCAGGCGGTGTGGTGGCGAACACGCTGTGCTGTAAGCTAAGCTGTTCACCTTGTAGACGGAGGAGATATAGAAAGTGTGCCGTGCGTGATTCATAAGATTCTATAGTAGCACCAGTATATTCTTTTATTTCACTTAGCCTGCCTCTCCCATTACTTTCCGGACCAACCAACCCGGATCCGCCCTCGCAAGTCTCTCTGCATTTTGGGAGCAGAGCATGCAAAATCGAGCAATGGATGGATCTTAAAAGAATTCCACTTTGAATGGCACGACTCTTTCTATTTTTGTGCTGGCATTTGAGTTGTCTCCCCTCCTCTTTCAATCGACACACTCGACGCAGATAGCTCCGGTGGCCCCGGCTTCTTCCTCTATCAGGCG